TCAATTGGAAGAGTTAATCCAATCCAAAAAAATTATGCTTCGCGACTCCATATCCATAATCCAATCTTTTTTATTCAATTTCTAATCGGCCTTTGGATACAAATCGTGAGAATGTATATTCTTCCTCAAATATACTATTGAGAGGTAAAGGATTAAACCTTTTTAAGAAATAAAGTTTTTGATCGGAATATGAAAAAAACTGAAAGACCCCTTAACTATTTAAGTTTTTGATAGAACGAATCACACTTTTACCACTAAACTATACCCGCTACATATTTATTATTGTATATGAATGGACCATTTGTCGAACAAAAGAGTGAGGCGCAATCAAGATAGCATCAGAATCATGAAAATTTTAGCGTTGACGCTTCGTCCCGCCGGGGACTTTTAAATAGGCGAAGAGCAGAAAGCTTACTTAAATAACATAAAAAAAGTTATAGTTATATTATACTTTTCTTTTCGTTTGATACGAAGTCATTACTGACAGTCCCGGTCTGAAAGAATCATTGAAGCTGGATCATAGAAAGGATGAAATCTGCATACATGGTTTCTTTTTTTTTTCAACTTCTCTTTCAACTGCCAGATCTTACTTATGAATTAAGAATTCGGGTCAATTGGATCTCAATTGTTCAAATAAAGTTTGTCTCTTGAACAAATAAATGAGTTATAGTATAACTACGTTTATAAATAAATATGTGTGTTTAATATTTGATATTTTTTTTTTTTATTTTTCATTTTAATACTTTTTATTGTTTAATATATGTACATATATATGTACATAATAAATATATATGTATATATATATATATGTTTTTTATTCCAGTTTCTTTTTCCAGTAAGTAATAAATTGATAAAAAGAAAATAAAAAAAAAAATATATATTAATTTCATATTAATAATATTAAGATTAATACTTAATATATAAGATTAATACTTAATATAATATTAAGTATTAATAATAAGAAATGACACTTCAACAAGTATTTTTGATTGATATCAAATCATTATTAAATCATTTTATCTATGGAAATACTGGCCTGGCCCGGCCAGTACTTAAACCAAGCCGGGGGAATAAACCTTTCGTACAAAATAGAAGAAGTAGGGTATTTTTCTATTGGGGATATCCGTTTCGAATCATTATCTAAATTGAATTCCTGATCAAATTTCTTCTTATATATATATATTTTTATCCTATATATATATATATATTGCTTTATTGTTCTTTTTATATATCTTTATAAGTTTATAATAAAATAACTTATAAGTTATATTATAATGTTTATTTATATATGTTATATAATTGTTATAATATTTTATATATCTTTATCTTATATCTTTTTTTTTATTATAAAAAATATATATTATAAATAAATATATTATTTATTATAAAAATTTATTTTATTTATATTTATAAATAAATATATATATATATATATTTATAAAAAATAAAGAATATAATTTAATAGAATATAAATAAAAGAATATATAAAAAAAAAAATATATAAAAAAAAATAGATAAATAAAAAAGTAAAACGAAGGTTTTTATCAATCTTTACTTCACGTGTCACATCACATAAAAAATTTTCCATTTTTAAACGGGGATGGGAATGGGGAGAGATGGCTGAGTGGACTAAAGCGGCGGATTGCTAATCCGTTGTACGAGTTATTCGTACCGAGGGTTCGAATCCCTCTCTCTCCGCTTCTTCTTATTACTTGAGACTTTCGAATTCGAAGTTCGATCCCTTGATTTTATCATAGGTAAATGTATGGAATAGATAAAATCATAAGAAAAAAAATTTAGAAAAAGCAGGAAAAACGAAAAATATCTTTTTTTATTCCTCACGTCCAGGATTACGCCCTGGATCATTAGATAAAAATCCGAAGATGAAGAGAGAAATAAAGAATATCACTACTGTATAAACGAATAATTTGAGAGTAAGCATTACACAATCTCCAAGATCTTTTTTTTGAAAAAGGGAATAGGTTACTTATTTTTTACTTTACCACATACACTATTTTGTTTTGACATGACACCCCAAAAAAAATGAAGTGTTTTTTGAAAAGAAAGTCATTTTCACGAATTTCTTTGGAATAAGATTTTGATTCCTTCGTTATCAAAAATTTCTTGTCATATGAATAATTAGGTATTGTAGGCAACCTAATAAAGTCTTTGCTCACTGTAAGGTCAGAACGAGGAAATAAGTTGATCAAAATTCATCGCTGCGGTTATTCAATATACAAGAATTTCCATTTTTGAATCGAGGGTTCATAATGTAAGACTTATATGGTCTTATCAATTTTTCGAATTTGGATTTATCGAATAAATCATGAATTTAGCAGAGTATTAAATCATCGAAAACTTACAGCAGCTTGCCAAACAAAGGCTAAGAGAAAAAAAAGTAGAGGTATGACAGGCATAACATCTACGATTGGATTTAAAAAGGCATAAGCTTCGGGCAATTTGGCGAAGAAAAAACTACTCGAATAAAAGACAGAATTAAGACAGATGCAGATTAAACTAAAGATATTAAGCATAACAAAATTTCGTTCTTGTAGATTAGATAATTTGATTCTGATTGAGTTTTTTTTTATAAGGGAAAAAAAAAGACAAGTCAAAAAATCTTTCTTTTTTTTTTTTGAACTCTCCCAAATAAAAATCTTTCCTTCCATTCTCAAATGAGAATACAAGGAATTCCATTTTCATACAATATCTTAACTGAATTCCCTGTAATGATCAATGAATTTTTTTGATTCTATATCTACATGTGTTGAATCCTAGCAACAATATATCCCCAATGTATTTATTTATTGGGTTGGAATTGACGAATAACCAATACCAATATTAATGTTTATTAGTGTCGAATAGAAATTCGAAATGGGGCGTGGCCAAGCGGTAAGGCAGCGGGTTTTGGTCCCGTTACTCGGAGGTTCGAATCCTTCCGTCCCAGATCGTTTCCATCAGAAACGAAAGATGGGATCACATCGTATCCCACATGAAACATAAAATTGTTAACGAGAACGATCTTTTGTTCTGAATTCTAAGAATGATTCTTAGAATCATATTTTTTCTTTCATTTGGTTTCTCACAAACGTAATCAAGTGTCAAATGTGGGTGGAAATAAATATCTTTTTTTTTGAATTCAAAAAAGAAATTCTGGGTTTATCATTCACATTCAGGATATGTTCGTACTACTCAATATTCATTTTTAAGTTAGTTACTTATGGAAACTTTATGTCCCATATCTATGAAATGTCAATTCTCACATGAAGCATTCTGAATCGAAATGTGAATGAAAGAAAGGCCTCTTTATTCCCTTACCAAGGGTAAAAAGCCTAAAGTAAATAAATGGGGTATCCAAATTCCACAGTCCATGTGGAGACTAAAGAGTAGGGAGTTTTTGGTACTAATTTCATCACTGGTCTTAAAACTTCTAAAGCTGGTGTGGGAAAAAAATAGTAAAAACGAATTGATCTGGACCCCATTTTTTTGTATTTTATCTGGTTCATCTTATATCTTATCCGGTTCAAATGAATAATTGGAAATCAATGTAATGTAGCGATTTGGGGGAAATTCGTATATTGCATCTACTTGACTTTATGAAATTGATGGAAAAGAAAAATTCTTGAACCTGAAGTAAAACAAAATCCGTATTGTATAAAATCAAAAAGTTTTATTAATAATTGATTTTGTTCCGGGATTGCAAATCTATTAATATTAAAGGTTCTTCTTTTGAGGTTTATAGTTTATTTGTTCGAGAAAAATGGATCCTTCATGATTGATCGTCCCGAACAATCTTTTTAAGATGTAAATAAGTCTTAAGCAAACTTATTTATTCGTCTTTTTTAGAAATATGTTTCATTCATATGATAGAATATAGAGTTAAATAAATTGGATCCTTGCCGAGCCTTCCCCGGATAAATACTTATCTATCCATAGATAGATAGATAGATAGAAAGTATGTACTATTATATACCGGTATACACACACCGGTTGAGCCAATGACTATTCATGATTCCATATTGAATCAATTACATACCGGTTTGAAATAAAATTAGAGGAATGTTATGGTAAAACTTCGTTTGAAACGATGTGGTAGAAAGCAACGTGCGACTTGAAGGACATGATCGGCTGTGGATTCTTACATCCACCATTTTCTATAGGAATGAAGATGTTCTTAGCTCGACATAGTTTGTTCTACTCTGTTAGGAACCTAATTTGTGTTAGGTTGTAAGTAAATAGTACATGATGGAGCTCGAGCAGAAAGGATTGATTCGTTTATCAGGGGGAAGAATCTAGGGTTAGTAACTATCAATAAGTTAGACCAACTTTGTAAGTATATCCTCAATATATAAATCGAAAGGTTAAAAAAATCGAAAAATCAAAGAAGTTTGAAAAATAAAAAGTAAAATTTTTCAGAATTGGTAAAACTATTTCGATCAAAAGTGTATCACAAGGGAATCCACCGTTCATATTCTATTTCTATAGTATAGAAAAAAATAACAAAAAACAAAAAGGTATGTTGCTGCTCTTTTGAAAGGAGTAAGGATCACCGAAGTAATGTCTAAACCCAATGATTTCACAAAGCAAAGATAAAGGATTCCGGAACAAGTAAACACTATTTTCAATTGTCTCAACAATTGAATCAGAATGAGGAATAAAAATAGATTCGAGATGAGACAAACGAAAGAGGTTAGAGACGGCTCAATAAATGTCTAAGGGTTTCCCTTCGAACTCTGTCAGAATTACCCAACTTGAGTTATGAGTACGAATGAGATTTCTTTTTTTCTGTAAGGAAGAATAAAAAAACGACTCAAATCATAGTCTAATTCATGATTTTATGGATCCATTTGCCATTATATACATATACAGAAATTTAGAATCCTTTTTTCTCGAGCCGTATGAGGAGAAAACCTCCCATACGTTTCTAGGGGGGGCATTGTTTATTTACATCTATTCCAATGAGCCATCTACCGAATCGTTGCAATTGATGTTCGATCCCGAAGAGAAGGAAGAGATCTTAGAAAAGTAGGTTTTTACGACCCGATAAAGAATCAAACTTATTTAAACGTTCCTGTTATTCTATATTTCCTTGAAAAAGGTGCTCAACCTACGGGAACTGTTTGTGATATTTTAAGGAAGGCGGAATTGTTTCAAGAAAGAACTTCGATTCGAGTTAATTAAAGGAAAAAAACAAAATTAATAAATAAAAAAAAGGAGGGGGGAACTAGTATCTATCTTTGTGTAATTATTTACACACAATTTGCCTTTTTCTTGCTGTATTCATACTTAATTTACTTTTTTTTCTTGTTTTGTTTGTTGCGGGAATCCACCAACAAACAAGGGGTTAATCTTGCTTATCGTACCTCTATTGATTGAATAAACCCGAGATTTTTTCTTTACTTTACCTCTTTCGTATTTTTTTCATCCAAATTTATTATTTATGTTTATGTTGTGCCAATCCAACACAAGTCCTTATTTGATTTACTTAAATTTGTTTTCTTAACATTGGATTCATATTGACAATGGTGCATCGAAGAAATATAATTCGATCGTAGATAAATAGATCCGTTTATCTCCACCCCATATTGGTTTTTTCTTTCCTTCACTTCAGTCAAATGATGGGTTTGCCCTGTCGGATTTACTGGCATACAAGATGTATTTTCTTAACGAAAAAGAAAAGAAAATTGATAAAGAAAATGGTGGTTTGTCACAATTTTGACATCTCTATTGGGAATCTGTTGTTTGTTGTTTAATCCGATCTGTCCATTTTGGTATTTTGGTGTTTTTAATTGATCAACAAATCTTTCTTTTCGATTTGTTCTAGTTCAATGTTTTGACGGGGTCGTGCAGTGCAATTCAATTGATTTTTTTATTTTGACCGTATTTACATATCCTATTTATTTTATTCGGGTTGCTAACTCAACGGTAGAGTACTCGGCTTTTAAGTGCGACTATGATCTTTTACACATTTGGATGAAGCAACAGATTCGTCCAGACTATTGGTAGAGTCTATAAGACCACGACTGATCCTCAAAGGTAATGAATGGAAAAAACAGCATGTCGTAATAAAATATTATTATTATTTTTATTATTATTTAATTAATAATTTATTATTTAATTAAAGTAGAACTTTGAGTTTATCCTTACCGGATCGTTACAAATTTTTTTTTTTCTTTTTGGAAGTGAAAAAAAAAAATTCACATTTACAGTTGGGTCTAGTGAATAAATGGATAGAGCCCTATGGCTCTAATTCTGGTGAAATAAAAAGCAACGAGCTTTTGTTCTTAATTTGAATGATTACCCGATCTAATTAGACGTTAAAGATAGATTAGTGCCTGATGCGGGAAAGGGTGGGTTCTTTTGTGAGTGGACCATTGATTTTCTTTCTTTTTTTTTTAATGAATCCTAATTATTCTTTATTATGGATTGGAGACGGATGTGTAGAAGAAACAGTATACTGATAAAGAGAATTTATTCCAAAGTCAAAAGAGCGATCGAGTTGCAAAAATAAAGGATTTTTGACCTTCTTGTAATTATAACGAACATAAACCAATTGGATAGAAAAGGAGAGGAAAAAGATCTGTTGATTGGACTCCCCTGTTTCCTTTGTTTGTGGGATATATATTCTTTTCTTACTGTAATTATATACATAATATATACCCTGTTCTGACCATATTGCACTATGTATCATTTGATAACCCCAAAAATGAAATGGGTCCTGCCTCTGGTTCAAGTAGAAATGTAAATGGAAGAATTACAAGGATATTTAGAAAAAGATAGATCTCGGCAACAACACTTTCTATATCCGCTTCTCTTTAAGGAGTATATTTACACATTTGCTCATGATCGTGGTTTAAATGGTTCGATTTTTTACGAATCCACGGAAATTTTTGGTTATGACAATAAATCCAGTTCAGTACTTGTGAAACGTTCAATTATTCGAATGTATCAACAGAATTATTTGATTTATTCGGTTAACGATTCTAACCAAAATCGATTCGTTGGGTACAACAATTATTTTTATTTTCATTTTTATTCTCAGATGATATTGGAAGGTTTTGCAGTCATTGTGGAAATTCCATTCTTGCTGCGATTAGTATCTTCCCTCGAAGAAAAAAAAATACCAAAATCTCGGAATTTGAATTTACGATCTATTCATTCAATATTTCCCTTTTTGGAGGACAAATTATCGCATTTAAATTATGTGTCAGATATACTAATACCTTATCCCATCCATCTGAAAATCTTGGTTCAAATCCTTCAATGCTGGATCCAAGATGTTCCTTCTTTACATTTATTGCGATTCTTTCTTCACGAATATCATAATTGGAATAGTCTTATTACTCCGAATAATTCTATTTTTTTTTTTTCAAAAGAAAATAAAAGACTATTTCGGTTCCCATATAATTCTTATGTATCTGAATGCGAATTTGTATTAGTTTTTCTTCGTAAACAATCTTCTTATTTACGATTAACATCTTCTGGAGCTTTTCTTGAGCG